AGTCTTACCCCTTTTCGTCCACTTTTCTATAACTCTATCCCATGAAGGGAAAGGAACTTCATTTGAAACTGAAGATTCTCTTTAATAAAGAACGAAAGGAACCCAAAATAATACAAGTTTCCAGCTGTTAGCTCTTTGAACGACTCCGATGCTATTTCATAAGATCTTATCCTAGCTGGTCTGGTGGGAATCCCCTTCTTTTCTTTCCGTCTTGATCTTTCTTTGTGGACTATAGAGGGATCCCTGTAAAGGGATATACCCTGGAGCTGGTTTTCTTGAAAGGAAGGTATACCTGCTATCTGGCCATGCATTGGAAGGTTCTTTGGAGACTTTCTTCCTACATTCACAAATCCTTCTTTCTGTGGTCTTTCTCGTAGAAGGAGGGTAAAAAGCCCTTTCAAAGTAGTCTCTAGAGGTTTCAATAAACTGGCAATAGCCCAGAAGAAGAAGTCTTATTAGAAGAGTAAAGAAGAAGCTAACAACGCATAAGAATTTATTAGCAGTGGCTACGTCCATTACTTCATAAGGAATGGTCCGCGCGGGAACTCAGGAGATTAAGAACTAGACTTTTAAGGCCACACAAGAAGGCCAGAGGTGGATGTGAGATTCACTACTTATATTAGAATAGCTACCCTCCGTCTTCGATTAGGCTCGTTCTACCTTTACTTTAAGGCATAAAGAAAGAAAGGCAGCGTCGATTAAAGAGCCCTAATGGGCTTATCAAACCTTCTTTATGGTTGGATGCTACTTCAAAGGTTTATGTCGCTTAGCGAAGAGCAGAGGAAGATGAAAGACCTACTAGTCCCATGTTGGTTGTACCAAGGGATGTCTTTTGATCCGACTTGGAAGGCTCTCCCTACGCATCGTTTGACGAGAGAGGTGTTGAAGAAGCTACTAATCCGGGTATTCCCCGAGGATGCAGGAAAGTAGGTTCGAAGCTACTCGACCTACCAGGAGAGGTACGAGACTAACAACCAGATGGCACATTCCGAACTCTAGGTAGTCAAAGTCACCTACCACTTTTCAATCTTAAAGAAGGCAAGAAGGTCTTCAAAGTCTTTTTAGCAAGCGGAGTGGTCATGAGAGCTGTAGTACTAGTTTAGTCAGAATCCCCGCATCCAGCTAGCTTAATAGCAGAGTGAAAATAATAGACTTCTCGAGGTTTAGTCTTCTCTTCTATTCAAGTGGGTCAGAGCCTGAGTCTTCTATACCAATCAATGGCACAAAGAGTTCCACCTCTCGGAGGTGAAGTAGTTGAATTATTCGACCATCAGCTGGTAGTATAGGAGGGGGCATAGGCTCACTGAGAACCCAAAAGTAATTCTAAATGATTTAACCAAGAACTCCCATAAGTTGGTAGACTGGACCGTTAGGCCTTGAATCAAGGGAAGGCAGCAAGGTATGTATCACGCTAATACTTTATTAGTAAGATCTTCTGTTTCTGATGTAGTCATTCCTGTAGTATGCAAGGTAAGCGAAACGGCTCGAAATTTCCATTCGAGAAAGCGAATGAACCAGCCAACAACCCCTCAACCTGAGATGAGACTCCCGCTGAAAAACATTCTTCTTCAGACAAAACCTGCCACCAAGCTTTGCCAAGGCGCTAACTTGCTCATTTTGTGATAGGGCCCAGTCACCTCCCTTCTTCCCAACCTCTGGCAGTCAAAGCTATAGGAAGACGTGTGCCAATCCACTTCTTTTCGAACGGTGAAGAAGGATAATCGAATAAGTCAAGGTCTTTCGCTTCCTCTGCTCTGGCAGCTCCTTCAGCTAGCAAGCTATGTTGGTTTGGGCATTTCCATCGCGAAGGATTCAAAACGAGTCCCATTCGATTGAGATTCATTCAAGGGTGTGGTTTGACTGGTGAACTACCTAAAAGTCTATCTATTAGAAGTTTCACTCGTTCTATTTGAAGTTGGTTATCCCCTTTGGTGCTTTCCTGGAGCATTTCATTGACCTAAGCTAAGGCACGATCCTCTTTCTTCTTAGAAAGGCTTGCTGGTAATGATTTTGCCGAATCAAGGCTCAGGGGCAAGAAAGATAGGTTCTTTCGCTTCCAGCTGGCGGATCAATGCCACAGCTTCCCCTCTCGGTTTTCCTAACAAAGGTTTCAGTGGGTACCGCGCTTGCTACTAGACTAAGAAAGTGGAGCAATAGACGTTCCACTTGTCCTCTTCCTTGCCCTTTTCGGAGGATAGATTCTATTAAGAATTAAGACCCAAAGAGTCGTTGGCCAAACAGGAAGAGGCATCCTACACATGCTTAGGGGGAATCTTTTAGATGGGTTTGAATTGCCCAAGGAATCGATTAAAGACTGAGCGAGTAGAAAAGCAGTTGCAAGCAAGTAGGAGTCCCAAACTAAGACTAACATAGTAACTGCTAAACATATTAACTCAGCCCCTTTGGAAAAAAATTCCAACATTGTACTATTCAACCAAGTTCCCGAGGCTTATCCGAAGGAGAAAAACAGTTCCTCATCCCTCGATATAAAGAAGTTTAGAAGGCAAGAATTAGTTGCATTCGGGCCTCTAAAGCAAGATGAAAGTGTCCTGCTGGATAAGAAGACCTAAAAGACCAGTCAAGGGAATCCACCTTTCAACTGCCAAGCATGGGAACTTACTTATGAATCTAACCTTTTTGAATAAAGGTGAGAACCCGCTTTCAAATCCTAAACGGCGGGAAGGGATCGAAAAATAAGTTCCATGATAGAGTCAGAAGATGATCGCTCTCTAGCTATGAAGTATAATCTTTCTCTAGGAAGAAAATTGCTAGTCGCAAGAAAGAATAAAAGAGATGCTGCTATTGATGACATCTGAGGTTCGAAAGTATCGTTTTTCTTTACACCGCGGAAAGCAGGAGATGAAGAAACCAGAACTTTTGCCATCACTTCGGCCTTCTCCCCTGCCAGCCTTGGAACATTGCTTCATGCCTTTGCGTACGGATACATGAAAGGAATGGCTGCTAAGGGATGGTGATGGTACGCCTGTGGGGTGGAACTATTGATGATCTGAGGCTATTGATGAGAGATAAGAAGTCCCCTCATTTCCAAAAAAAAGAGAAGGACTGAAAAGAGATGAAGACCCTAGCGAATCTTCTCTTCCGAAGTTCTAAACTTCTCGATCCGATGACTCACTTCTTCTCATACGAGATTTTAAAATTCTCTGTCATCATAGATAAAGAAGAATGAGATCATCTCACTCGCAAAGCTTTAAGAGGCAGACCTTGGGATTGGTCTTTAGTCACACACATTCCCAGGAACATATTCCCTGATCAATATTCCAAGCCATCCAACAGACCGTCTCCTGCGCTCCTTCGACCCCGCCTCCCTTCATACTTCAGCTGTAGGCTATGGAGCAGATGTTCGCACCTTTACTGGCTCGAAGCCTTACCAATCGATTTCATATCAATGAATCGCGCGATCCCAGACCCTGATTACCTTCAAAGGTCTTGAAACTCGCGCCAGAACGAATAATTTTGGCATCTCTTTCTAGTCCTAAGGACGGGACTCAAGCAAGATGAGCTCTTTATCGGCTAAAAACTAGCATTCTTCTTATCCTTATCCCGAGCAATTGACCCTTCTTTCTGACCAGAGTTCATCATTTTAAATCTATTTGTACCAGAACTTTCTGCAGAGAAAGTCTTAAAGTAACGAAGCGAGCTTAGGCAAGTGAGCGAGTGGCAGGGCAGTTCTTCCTGCTAAGGCGTTTTTGGAGCTTGCTGCTAGGTGGCATAATGAAAGCTTGAGCTTAGTATATTCAGCTGAAGCCCTTGATGGATCATAGAATTGGCCTTTGCCAGGGATATAGCATAGATCTGCCTCTGACCCTTACAGTTAGAAGGCAGGGCAAGCAATAAGGAACTCAGTTCCGTTATGCTACGACGCCTCCTCACCCAGATCTCCGAATGTAGCTCTAATGCCCGATGACACGGCCTGCGTCTCCTGATGACGGAATTCTCAGCGTTCTTATGACGCCTGACCAGAGTTCGAAGCCACGACCAAGTCGGCCAGAGGCATTGGCAAGAGATGACCGCCCGAATCAACCGATCAGCGGAAGAGAGAAGGATGGCCGATATGAATATGACCAGAAGAGATATGACTTTTAGAGCCACCTTTTCTGGCCATTTAAAGGATGTATCTTTGTCCTCCTGTTGCTAATGAAAGGAAGGGTTCCTTACGTGTCATGTATAGAGCTAAGGCTGATTTCATGGTCGAATACGGAGAAGCGTTCGTTCTTGCTGCTCCTGTTGTTTCGGCCTTGTTCTTTTGTTACGGATTTTGTTACCGATGTTGCTAAAGCATTGGAGATTTTTTATTTTGTCATTTTTGTATTAAATAAGTGTACCTGAAAGATCTGCATACAACTCCTAAGTAAGCTTAGGTGAGTGGTCTAAGCAGCTAACGATCGAACATCGAAGGCGGCATAACACGGATTCTGAGATCGTCCTATGCCTTTCCGGCTTGGTTTCGGGCTCTTCGGCCAATGTGGATCAATCTAAGGCAGACTTTGGGATTGGTGACCTAGGCTTTCCCTCCTTTCTATTGGATATAGCACGACAACCTATAGATTAAGGTAGACACCATGCTGTGAAGCAGATTCCGATAGTGAAAGAACTAAGACTATACATGCGAAATATATTGCTATAGCTTTTATTCTTGCTGGATTTACTTTGTTTATACCGAGTGGATCGAATGGTTGTTCAGGAAATAAGATTTTCGTTTCGTTATTGAGCGGTGAACCACAAGAACACGGTAAGGATATATTATCCCCAGGATGAGAAGAGCAGATCTTGTTAACATATGTATCAGTTACTATATTATTGAGATATTCGATCTTAGGGTCGGCGGAAAGTGACAAAGGCTGGAGGACCAATGGTTCAGGAGCAAAGGTGCACCAAATATAAAATCCTAGTAAGACGCAAAGTGCGCTTATAAATCGTATGTCATATATATAGGAATGAAGAATAGCATCTTGCAAGCGGAATTCTTTAATTCGCGAGTTATCCCTGAGAATACCACCCAGTCCAGGTTTGATATCCCGTGTACGCAAGAGGGGCATTTTACGACCTATTACTTCATCGTTTAGAAAAGGAAGCATTCTTCTGTTTGGTACTACACGACACCACGGCATATAAGAATAGACTAAAGTTGGTATTCCATGACAATACTTTATTAGTTTTTCATTCGGTGATAAATTTAATAACTTATTTTAAAAAATTTCTATATGCTCCATATCATGTCTAAAAAGATTTTAAAACGTATATGCATATGATGTTGTATGTGGGTCTGTCATTTTAACACATAGAATATCATGTGAGCTACTAAATTTCCTAAAAACCGTTTTTTTACCCGTGAGGGTTAAGGGCACAACGGAAAGAACGACTTACTCTATTGACGTAATATTCATTCATAGTGGCCAGGCGGGCCGTTCCATTATCAGGCTTAAACCACAGTGTTTGTGAAGGAACAACTCCTCCCTGTGAGACTAAGGATCTACATCCCAACGACGTTCCCGCGAAGATAAAATCAAACTCTTTTGAAATGGGAAGAAAACCCAATGGATTGCGGTGGTTTCATAAGGCACTCACCCCTATTTGAGAGGGTGCACCTAAGGAAGGAAATAGCCCCTACTTATTCTTTTTAAACTGCGCAACTAGCGAAGGAGGACTTCGCCCTTTTTGAGAAGCTAAGTAAGAAAAGGGATCGCAAAGATCAATTACCAAGCAAGGGAAAGCAAACGCTACCAGTGTTGCGAGGAAAACCCCCGGGTGCCTTCCTATGTTGGAACTCCCGCCAATTTCATTACCTGCACCTGCTCATGGTTTACTTTCTGGCATATTGACTATCTTCGTATATTTGTTATTTCATATGTTATATTCTTCTTCTCTAGAATAGTTGAATTCAACTTTCATTTCCAACATATTGAAATAAAGGAATTGGTGGATCTCTCCCATCAGACAGATCAACGGCACCGGGCATGGGATACACAGGCAGAAGAGCTGATTTGACCGGGCAGACCAGATGAGCGAGATTGATTTAAAGCGAAAGCGCTGTGCCAACTTGCATACAAGATTTATATATGGATTGGATACTCTATTAAAATCCTCTTCATAAGTCCTTTCGTACAAGCTATTCAAAGTCTATTGGCTTTCTTGGCGGTACTTCGACCGCTAAGCCTCGCTTATGCACCGAGAAAGATCGTCGATAGGAAAGCTCTGTTACGCACCAACGATGGCCCCTTCTCTTTACCTTTCTCGTCCTGCTGGCTTGAATGGGAGAAAACGGGCGGCTAGGGATGTCTCATATGTCAGTAGCAGTGAACATGACAGCAAGGCCAGGTAGGCGAACATTCTTCTTGCCTGGTCTTTTTTTTATAGGTATGTTAATGTTCAGTCTTTGGTCTAGTACGGTTGAGTGAGTTCGCTTGATCTTTGCTAATTGGCTGACATTGTTCTTGCTGTATACTGGTATAAAGCATATCTCTATATTTAGATTCTTTGAGTAAGATCAACTATCATCTGTTCCAAGAGCCCTCTATCACCTGGAGCCCGAGCGGCATTAAGAATAGCTTCTAAAAGGAGAACTGGCTAAGGCTAACGAAGCCTAGCTCGTTTAGGTCCTGCCATTCCTACCTATCTATCATTGGTCAACTCGGAAATCAGCTAGACCCGACTTTATCTTTCAAATGAATTGATTCGCCAGTTTATGAGCTCACTCAGCCGGAAGGCAACGCTATATCTCTTGCTATGGCTCTTAGCTCATTATTGGTGGGGTATCTGGTCAGCACACTAAGAATGAAGTAGTACGATCGGCGGGCGTTGGAAAGAGAGCTTCAGTACAATTATCGCTGCTTAGCGAAGTGAGGTACAAAGCACCTTTCCGTTCTTTGCTTTGCGTATGCTGGTTAGAAAGAAAATTTTCTCTTTGTACTTGTTTGGAATCTTTCTCTTGGTATGAGGTTTGAAACCCCGCTTTTTCCCTTGAGCTTGAGCTTGCATGCTGCTGGCTTATCCATTGCTGATGATTTTCCGAAAGTAGGTTTGAATGACTTAATTGCAATTGGTGAGGATGGCTCGTTTTCTTCTCGTAGATTTTCCTTATCTAAGCTATATCAACTGCGCCAACTAGAAAACTCATCCGCTTGTCAATTCTTGGTGTAATACTCACTCGTAAATGATTGGTGTCAAAATTTTCATTTTTCACACTGATTTCCTATTTTCTTTTCTTTTTTGAATTTCCGTGTAAGAATTAGGAATTCCTCTTCCAACTCGTCCCAGAATGGGCGTTATGGCAAAAAATAAAAAGAAAAGAAAAGGAGAAATTTGTCCAATAGTAACAAATGGTGCCTCCACAGGTTGACACCCAATCCAACCTAGTAGTAAGCGATCCGCCAAAAGCAACCAAAATATTCCTTGGTGAATCGGGCGAAAACTTGAACTACGTACATACATATTTTTAAAAAACGGTAAAGCCAACAGACATATAAAAACTGGTGCTATTGCGGCTACACCTCCCGATTTGTCAGGTATACTACGAAGAATGGCATGGATCGGTAGGAAATACCATTCCGGCACAATATGAGGCGGGGTGGACATCGGATTAGCAGGTATATAATTGTCGGGATGCCCCAAAACATTAGGAGCATAAAAAATCCAAATGGAAAAAAAGATAGCAAAAGCTACCCAACCTACTAGATCCTTTACATAAAAATAAGGGTAAAAGGCAATTTTATCCATCTCTGAATGTACACCCAATGGATTATTTGATCCATATTGATGCAATGCGGCCAGATGAAGAAGACTGGCGCCTACTAAAATAAAGGGGAGTAAATGATGAAGACTAAAAAAACGATTTAAGGTGGCATTGTCCACGGAGAACCCACCCCAAAGCCAGGTTACTATGGTATCTCCTACTACAGGTATGGCGCTAGCTAAGCTTGTAATTACTGTAGCTCCCCAAAAACTCATCTGACCCCAAGGTAGTACATATCCTATAAAAGCTGTCACAATCATTAATAGGAAGATTACAACTCCGAGACACCGAACAAATTCCCTAGGACTGCTATAACTCGCATGATATAGACCACGAAAAATATGAAGGTGAACCACAATGAAAAACATACTTGCCCCATTAGCATGCATATAACGGAGCAACCAGCCCCCTTCAACATCTCTCATAATGTGTTCTACGCTGTTGAAAGCTAGATCCACATGAGGTGTGTAATGCATAGCTAAAAAAACGCCAGTCACTATCTGAATGACTAAACAAAGACCAGCTAACGAACCGAAGCCCCACCAATAACTAAGATTGCTCGGGGTTGGATAATCTATCAAATGCTGATTAAGTGTGGAGGATATAGGTTCTTTAAGAAGAGAGAATCGTTGGTTCCGACGAGTCATTTTTTTATTTATCTTTTATATCGTGACAACTCTTGCTCCCCCAAAGAAAAAAGAGAGACTTGCTAATTTAGGAAAGGGATTTACCTTGGTTTTTCCAAGGATCGGGTAGGATAGTGAGTGTCAGGAGAAAGAAAAGAATTAGAAGCGTCTCTCATAGGTTCACCAATTTATTGACTGTTGCCGGGTCGCCCGATGTCTCATCGTAAGATGTTGGTGAGTCTTAGACCAATTGGGGCCAAGGGCTTCTTCACAGCCTGAAACCCGGTTGTGCTATTCCTTCCCTCGCTTTATTTAATCCCGTAAGTAACTTCGTTCTCCAGTCCGGATTTATTTTCCTTCTAGGCTTCTAGTAGCCCTTCTTCCTTCCACCAAGAGAAGTGCGAATCCACCAAGGGCATCCCCAGTAGCATTAGCAGAAAGAGGATCCTGAGAAAGAAAGCATATTATAAAGGGCTGAAAAAAACTTACCCACATGCCAAAAGGAAAGGAGTATGTCACCAAGTTATGAGTATGCGAACTTACCCATGGTAGAAAGTGATATCAGGTTAGAGTAGGGCAAGGATGGGAAAACATACAATGGTATCTTCCTATGGAACCTTATAGCAAGAATAGCCCTAGAGGGTCTTACCGTTACTCCAGACTTAGACACTCTATCTATTAAGCCCTCTTTTGACTGCTATGAGACTTATTAACAACGTGAGAACTGGTATGATAATTATCACTTTTATAACTCTTAGACACAGTAAGAGTACTCTATATTGGAAGTACTGTTCCAAGCCCTCTTATCTGCCTTAGCCTCTAGAAAAGCCCTACTCCAACATGTCCACGCCTTCAACACGATAGACATCTTAGGACTAGTATCCACTATCCACGGTCTACAAGGTAGAGTTAGTCTTTCTACTGATAATCCTTAACTGAAGGAATCGTTAGCACGAGGGTATAGAAAATCAATACGAAAACTATGTTCTTCCTCTTTTGTCCTTTCTTTCAATGTCTGCTTTGATTCACTTGAAGTAGACGGTTACAAACCTATTCGGAATATGCTAATTCAGAATAGTATGGAAAAGAAGTAATATGCGCAAAAGAACTTGATTGAACTGCCTTCAAATACACAGGCTTTCCCTATCACGTGCTTTTGTGTAAAGTCGAGTTAATTTTTCGGGGGGTCGAGCACTGGTACAAGGTGGACAACTATAACTACTATATGGGACCCCCTAGTTATCCTTCTACTGGGCCTAGAAAGTAATAATACACTGTAAAAAGGGGGCATAGCACTAGCAGGAAGGGCAATAGTGGGATAGCCAATAGTCTAGTTGGCCGAAGAGCTGGGCTCTAGCCAAAGCCTCCTTATACTTAGTTTATTAACTAAGGGAGATTCACCCTAGGAAAAAGAGGGATTCACGTTCACAGCACCCGGTTGGGTCATCTGACCTTTTCCTCTCACTGATGTAAGTGCTCTGGTGCTTTTGTTTACAGAAGGCCGAATGCTAGTGTAATATCTATTGGCAGGTTCACTTGTTCCATCAGTCCTTGAATCATTAGCAGGATTCGGAAGATCAACAAGAAGAGGCGCATCATTCGTCATCGGTATCCGTATCAGGCACCTCCTTCTTCCTCGGAACCCTAGGCTAATGGACTGGGACAGAGACTTATACCTTCGTGGTAAGACTCTTACACGAACTCCCCGCCCATAGGCTCTTCAAGACCTAACTCTAATATTTCATTATTCTTCCCTAGCTCTTTGGATTATCAGGAAGGATCTAAGCATTCGAAAGTAGAACTTGCATGTGTTAAGCATATAGCTAGCCTTCCTTTTCGATTGGAATGGTCGGCTACAAGAACTCTTAGTTCAAACTCAGAGCTTCCCTTTTGACTTTAGAGAACTATAGGAACTCTTTATAAAGAGCTTTACTTGAAAACTATTGACAGAAGAAGAATCCAACAAAGACAAAGAAGTAGCTCAAAGAGCAAGAGTTCATGAACTCATAGCGGAAGGAGCTCATAACTACGAGTTAAGACAAGGAAAGCGACTTCGGTAGAGCTCTTTTCTTTAGACTCCCCTTTGCGCTGCTCAAAACCATCGAGCCTCAACCCCCATTGTGGTTTAGCTCTTTCTTTCGAGGAGTTAGATCGTCTGTCTAGCTGACCTACAACCGCTTCCCTGGCTCAACAGGAGAATAAGAAAGGAGCGAGCGACTCGTCAGATTCGAACTGACTCAAAGTGGAATATAAAATTCCCTTTATCTTCCAAGATGAGTCGCTTTGGTAACGCAGTTCGATCGGGCACTCGCCCTATCTACATCTGCGGGCCCACCGGTGAAAAGAGTCCTCTCCCATAGCTAGAATGGGCCACCACCCATGGAATTTAATAGATCCAAAGTCTGGACAAAAAAGGGGCTGGCTGTCCCCAGGTTCGATAACGAGGAATAAGTACTTGTGAGGAGGTCCAGATCCTCCGAACCTCCTAATAGCCGTTCAACCAGTGCCCCCGAGCTACGGCATCCTGGTACGAACGTGTAGTTCGTTATTCCAATATCGCAGAGTAAGCGGTCTAGACTATCCGCGATCTCCGCGGTGAGAGTCGTTTTGGTCTCTGCCTCGGCGCGAGCCGCAAAGTTCTGTGGGGTTACATTCCTCAGACGATAAATGTTGATGCCCAGTACTATACTTATTATAGGCTCCAACCCCAATCCAGAAACATATGTTGCAATATGGTGTTTGTCCATTATTTATTTATCTTTTATATCGTGACAACTCTTGCTCCCCCACCTTTTGGCGTTCTGGGGCCCTACTATATATAATATAAATATAAATTGGTAGTACCCTTTCTTCCACCTCCGAAGGGGTATAGAGCGAAAGAAGCGTCGAAGGGGTCGGGTCATCCTGGGTTACTGAAGAGTCGTCCGACTGCTCGGTGACCGAATCAGAGAGGTTTTTACCGCTTTCTCTTTTCTCCAGCACTCTCGGACTGATCATCTTGCTGCAAGGGTCCGAAGGAGGAATGTAATGGAAATTTAGGTCTCTGCTCGCCTTGGAAGATTATTCTTTCCTCCTCGGTGAAAGAGAGCAGAGGTGTGTGGGAGAAAGAATTCTAAAAGGAGAGAATTTCATAAAGTCACTCTCTCCAACCTTTTCTATCTATCTTTAGAAGTAGGGCGAGAGAAAGTAAATATGATATTTGCGTTGGTTTTTCCAACGGAAAGGTTGCACTTTTTTCTTTCTCATTCGGAAGGCTCAGTCCCACACTCTGACTTCAATGATGGGAACAACCTCCGCACTCCGGCGCTCCAATGAACAAGAGTTACTCTATTTAGAATAGTGGTCGATATCTCGGGAGGGAGTTACATTCGTAACAACATGTTATGTTCACGCGGTGATATTCTATCTTTCTAAGAGTACTACCCTGTACGGAGTCTATGTCTGGGGAGCATACTTGACAGGAGATAGACACAGGCGGTAGAGAGGTCCCCCACTTCGATTCCCGCCCTGTTAGCATCTCCGATCCGAGATCAAGGGATTACTTCGTTAGGTCTTTTCGGTCCGAAGCCGGCCGGTAATGGACCTACTTACCTTGCTTGTAGACTCACTGCGGAGCTAACCCTTTTCTTGGTGGTTGCTACCAAGACGATTTCTTTATGCCCATCAAAGGACCTCGAGATGCTAATCCACGAAAAACGATACGAGAAATTCTAAAGAACTTATATACGGAACGAGGGCGACCCGTGGAAATACATCGGTTTCTTACTCGTGCAAAGGAACTATTTCTTGGCAACTTGGACAACTTATAACGATGTTTGTCCCGCATATCACTAGGAAGATCGGGATCTTTACAAAAGGCTTTATAAAGCTTTCGTCTCAATTCATATTTAGCCGCGAGCAATCTACGTTTGTGATCTCGTATATTTCGCTTCTCCGACATCTTACTGAGTTTCCCCCTCATCTTTTTGCAAAAAGCCGCTCCACGGTAGTAAAGTCTCATCTTGTGTGTTGGACGAAGTGACAATAGTCACATTGAACCCTCGAATATGTTCGAAGATCTCGAAATGATCTTCCAGTTCTGGGGAGAATTCGCAAAACTCCGTTTCCATCGAGAATTGAATAGAGTTTTCCCGTATTTCGACCGGAGAATCTAATAGAGACATTACTGTGGAGATTCTGACCAAAAAATTAGACATTCCATGCCCTCGGAGAGTGCTTTGTCGTGCTAGGTCACTGACATATCCTTTTTTGTCTTTATTTGACCCCAAGAATGGATTGGATCGAAACGACTTTCCTGTCGAAGACCTTTGTGTCTGTATTAATTTCTGACCGCACGGAATCTCCATAGCCAATTTTCCATTTTTGATAGAAGGTGCTGCCTTTGGTACTACTCTTATTTTACACAATCCAGGAACTTCCATAACGTTGGCGTGATTCAGTTTGAGCAACGGATCCTGACGTGATACATCTTCGTAATGAAAATAGAGTGGAAACATGAGTTGGCTTTTCAAGTATATATAGAATAAGCACTGTGAACTATCGCCTTCAAAAAGATAGCTGAACCTCTTTCAAAGATTCCAATACCGACAGCAGCTTTCGCTAAATCTCAAAATCATCTTAAAAGATCTGTACTAAACTAAAAACATCCCTATTCCTACCCTTGAGGGGAAATCACACATGAAAAGTACGCAAAAAAAGCACCTTTAGGCATTGACGAAAACGTCTTTCTAATCAGAGTTTCGTTACCTAATACTAGTCAGTCGACCACGGAAAAGTTGAAAGGGGCCCGCTTACCCACTCCCCTTTCCTCCCATTGCTAGGAGCCTCACCCTCTTGACTTGATAGATCAAGAAGGCTACAACTAAAAAAATAGTTTAGATAAACTCCACGATATTAAATCTCTTTAAGGCGGGCCCCCTTACCTTATATGATGGATAAATCACGGTTTGCTATCGCTTTCATGATTCGTTTGTACGGAACAGAGGCGCGAGTACCTAAGTTTTCTATACTTGTGAGATAGCTTAGATAGGTTTTTTCGGTAAAATTTTTTCCCGCCGGATAGAACATATGCCCGCGCATTTGATGGCGTTTGGCCAAAATAGCAGCGGGAGGATAGCCGTCGTCAACTAAAGCGGCTTCTATGCTTTCTTCTATCACAATCTGCGCTGCTATGATGCTTGACCACTCGTTCCTGCTCAAGTTTTTTGTAATGGAATTAATTGAGAGGCGAGGACCCAGTTCTTCCATACGTTCTTGGGCAGGCATAAAGTGATTGTCATTTAGATAGTCAGGAATTAAAGGCCCACCTTCATCTGGTTGCTCAGGAGTAACAGGCTCTGGGGAGTGGGGCGTTCGTTGATTTATGCTCGGCTCGGAAGAGCTCACTGAGTTTCCGCCGGTCTCGAAATTTCCAGTGGAACCAAATAAATCGGTCCATCTGAAACCCCAGGATGCTTCCTGGGGGGAAGCGATTAAAAATGGAGAATCCTGCAATCCGTCGTCCCCTTCATTCCATCCAGCCTCCTCTTCCGCCTGCTCGCCTGAAGCCTTTCCGCTAATGCCAGCTCCGCCCGAACTCTAGAAAATAGGTCCACATCGGTCTATCAGACTTTTCCTCTATTGAAGCTTTCTTCCTTAGCAACTATAGAATAGATACGAGTTAAGATAGGGTTTTACACCCAGCAGGCCGATTAGACATTCTGACCTCTTGTTCGGAGATGCTAACTTCTATCCATACTGAAGCTGCTATAACACTATAACAAAGGGCCTTCCCCGTTCAGGCGAAGACTAAGTCTAAGTAGCGATCTCTGCGTGATAGCATAGCTCAGTAGCTTCTGGGGTTATACCCTATAGAAAAGAAAAGGCCCTTTCGGACGGCTTTGTAGCTGCTGTAGTAGATACGGGGTTTCCACAGTAGGTTATAAGGGCTGGTTTGAGGACTGGCTTTAGTCTCGAGACGGAAGCAGTCTTCAATAGAGCAGCTGGTATACCGATTTTCCCAACAAGAGGGAAGGGACTGAGTTCCTGTCCTGCAATCACTAGCTATAAAACCAAAGCAGGAATACCAACTAGTAGTCTCGCAGTCTTCGACGTAACCTTTCACCAAGGGAATTGTCTTCTCTGCCTAGGAGGAATATCGCCTAAGAGGAATATTTTATCCCTATTGGATTGGAAGCTTCCCTTATTGGAGGGGTATTAAAAAAGGAAGAACCGCGGCGAGCGGCTCAGAACAGAACCATCAAGCTTCTCGGAGGCCTTTACTTTCCCTTCGCCAAAGAATTATTTATCAAATGTCAGAAATACAACTTGACTATCTCCAGACTGAAGGAGAGGACCTAGCCAGCGCGCATTTCGCTAACGAAAACTCCGCAGAGGCATATGCCACTTTCTTTTATTTCAACCGATGGGGTGATCCCGGGTATGAATAGCCTATAGTTTAAAACCCTCGTCCAGGTTATAATAGAAAGAACTTGTTTCAAAGGTAAAGGCTACAGGCCCTCTCTAGCTGCTAACAAGTTTATTAACAACAAGTTACGGTTTCCCCGTATTTTTTGTTACTTTTGGAAAGTGTAAAACATTTCTTCCTTCAGTGGATTTTACGACCTTTGGAGCATCTTATTTTCATAGGCTCAAATCCTGCCTTTTAACGAGACTTTTCTAGCCCTCTAATGGTGTCTATCGTGAAGCCCAAAAGTCTCGCTACAGCCCACGAAATTGGCTTATTCTCGTGTGTTGGCGATGCACCTCAAGAAAGGTACTTTCAAACGGTCGTATACGTGGAGAGAAAAGCTCCGTTCTTCTAATCCATAGAGGGGGATATCTGGGCATTCCTTCTCGCGCCGAAGCTGCGTTCTTCTTCTTGGCCCTCTTCTTTTTGATAAGGGATAAATCTGAGACACCACCGAATGCTTTTTCATCTATTCTTAAGGATCTACCGATCTGGTAATTCGCCTGCGATAAGCAATCTCTGCGCCAGCTCTATCATCTTCCCTTCCACGTTGGGATTATAGCGGTATCCGCCTCAAACTTCGGGTATGCAAGCCCGTCCGCATAAGCAGTCCCGTCCTCCGGTTTCACGCCATTACTAGCACGCTGGCAGGTGCTTTCTCGCTTGCTGCTCATTACTATTTATTCTCACGCGTGGGTAGCTCTCTTTTTCACAAATAACTGTGCACCCTTACTAGTTGCGGCTCTGAAGTTCCCGATTTAACAGAGTTAGATAAGCCAACTCCTACCTTTTCAGAAGTCCGGAGAGCGGTAGCCTAGCCTCTTCACATCCATCCTAGATATGGCACTTTCTTCTAGGGCCACATCCCAGTATATACGAGCAAGACCTGATGGCATGAGATCTTCTTTCGGAATAGGCGAATAGCGCCTTTACTCCATTCCTAATAGGAATGGGTGCCTGTAAGCGCACTATACAAATATATATTATCCTGCCCATACCCAAGCACAGACGAAGAAGGAAGAAATGCAGGCTCATTAACAGCTCTAACCGTTCATTCATTCATTCAAAATTCGATTCCTTTTAGCCCTTTTGAATTGAATTCCTTCCAAACCAAAATGAAACCGGAGAATAGACTTCAGTCTTTAGAACTACTTACTTACACCGCTCGATCTACTATGAAAGAAGCTGGAAAAGATCTTCTCGGGGGCACGGCCGGCTAAGGCTATCAAATAGGTAAGCGTCTTATTCCGATACAAGAGCACGATCAATTCTAGATTCCACGTGTCTGTTAGTGTGTCGGCGCCCACACCAGGTGAACTTACTACCAGTCATAGTAACATCAACAAGAAGTCATGAAAGAAAGAGTTCCAGCTCGATGAATCACCCATTCTCTCTGTATGTCCAAGCGCCATCCACTTGTGAATACAACAACCTGCCCACCGTAATCTTTTAAGAGTTTAAACATTCACTAAGCTTCCTTTCAATTATCCCATATTATAATAAGGAAGACATAGTGCTTGTTGATGGCCACGATTCCAATATGGCCCTCTGACCTTTTTTCCCCGGGAATAGCTCGGTTTATGTGCGTCTTAATCATGGCCACTAATCGACCGGTCACGCTGGTCAGATGGATGAGACAGTTCCCACTTGAAGCATGCTTCAAGTCTAGCTTTGAGACATCTATTACTGCAACCGGAACCTTCATTCCTTATTGTTGCAATTCCATGCTAGCGAGTTTCATGTCGACTTGCGGAACAATCACATCAATATACGCGAAAATCTAAATTTTAACTGGAACTTGATAACGGACCTGGCCTATTTTCAGGGGGACCTCTTTGACGCCAGCCATCATGGATACTAAGCTCCCGGGTATACACAATCAAAGAGGATTCATTGAGACCTTCGTACACCTGTCTCTCTTCTTCCTCCAGTGATGAGTTAAGTGGGGAGCCTGGACCCCCTTTACTAGTAAGGGGAGCTTTATTCATCTGGTCCCACTGAGGTCTCTCGAGCCTTCTAGCCGACCTGCCACTCCGGTTTACACTAGGCGCTAAAAAAGTGCAAGGCATCTGAGATGGATCAGGCTGGCCAATCTACTACCTCTACATCATCTTCATCCTATCTATCCTCTCCTGAGGTACGTAGGTCTTCTCGCATGAAAAATCCTATGGAAGGGTTTCCTATAACTCGTTTTCTCCCAAAGATCGTGCCTTTCTTGCCAGTGTTCATGCGGGAACCTCAAACCTTTTCGGAAGCCGTGGGTCGCTGGCAACAAGCTATGACTGATTCACTTCAAGCCTTAGAGAAAAATGGCACTGACACATAGGGAAGGTGCCCCGGTTTATCCAGAATAGATGGGGTTGGTTGTCTATTAGAGCCTATTAACAGCAACTACTGTAAAGGAGGAGTTGTTAAGTGGAGGATTGCCAGCTTTGACTTGATCTGCCGCTGTTGCGGAGCACCCGCCCGTAGGTTTTAGTAGACATCGGTACGATTGTAGGATGTTATAACTCATAAGGCAATGATAGGGGGAGTACTATTAACAACCATCTCGCTCGCTGGTCTTTTCGACCGTATTATCGACCACGATCGAATCCCGTCCGCATTCGGGATCGGGCAGAGGCCAACAATCAGTAGGGCCATAGCTATTATTGACCTGACCCTATTACTTAAGCCTACTTTCTTCAAGATACGAAAGGAGCAGCCGGAAACGGATGTCCCTATTGTATTTTAGATGGAGTCATCAACAGGGCTAAGAATCTTACCTTTACTTAGAGAGGGGTATCGGTACCACGCTCTTCCGTGCTCGTAGGTTGACTCCCCTATGCATCCCGACAAAGGTCTCATAAACGTGCGCTTCCCTTATGCATCCAGCCGCTTCACTAATGTGAATAGGTTATACAGAAGGGTGGGTTAGTTATATACTCTTTTGCGCCTTCTTCGAACCTTTTGGTATGTATTGCCCCCTAACTATAGATCAGATCCACCAGACGGAGAAACTTAAATTCCGCACTGCTGCTGAGTCGTCGGACTTATCCACCAAGGGATTCGTGGAATTTCTGTGGATTGCGTTGGGGGAAATCTACCAAAGCTAGGCAGATAGATAGACTCCTTTCCCGCTGCTAAGGGCGAGCAAGAAATCAAATCCAATGATTGTTTTTTAACCAGCGCCCCCTTTTGGGTATGCAGGTACTAAGAGTCCTCTCACTACCAACCAGCAGACATCATCTGGCTGGGTCTTGCCGGTATCAACAACGATAAAGAAACAACCAAATGGAAACAGCAACTAACTATGGCTCTTGGCCCAGACAACGTCCTAGGCGTAGGGGAGATCGGAGCAAGAGGGAACGCCTAGACGACGTTTTTATTCCTGGGCTGCAGTAAGTAGATCGAGAGGTCGTTCCGCCCCTTGTCCCCTAAGTTGGGTAATATGTTCTCGACCATTCTTGCTCCAATCTGACCTAGCTGGCGAGCGATCCCAGTTCGCGACAGAGAACAAGACAGCAAGCGAGCGTACCTTTGTTCGCTTCTTCTCCACCAAGCACGGAAATTTAAGGATAACTGTAGGTCGGTGGCTACCTAAGGAAACTCCGATTCGATCCGCCCCCCGGCTGGGAGGCATCTACCTCATCCCGATCACAAGGAGAGGTTCACTATGATGGGGGTACTTTTTTGTCCCTTCCGGAAAGAATGAAATGCATAGGGGACCATCCTTTTGTTGCGGCATGCTCCTCAGATTTACGGATTCGCAGGGGGCCTCAGGCCCTACTTAGTTGACTGACAATGACAAAGGCTTGCGAAACTAAGTAGCGCCCTTTCCTTTTTGAATAACCCATTCTCAAACTCTTTCATAAGTCAAGTAGGCAAACCTATAGGTCCTTAGTAGCGTTGACAAAGAAGAAAAGAGCCGGTTAAAAGACAGCGAATCTTTTTCTTTCTATTATTTATTATTATTTAGATAGAAAGAAAATAATAAGAATAGAAAGATCTCTTTTTTATGACTTCTACTTATCGATCCCGGCCCAGAAAAGTGACCGACCAGGGCCCTATTGATGAATGAAAGAAAGGGTTTATGAGCCCTAGCCCTGTAAGCCCACACCTGTGTAGAGTAGATCGTTCAACACCTGCGGCACAAACCTATTTTTGACCTATTCGTCCTAGTATCATAGGCGACCGAACGGCCGCCCCCTAATTACTAGACCGACCTGCTATAATAATTCCATAAACACCTAGCGAAGATATGGCAAACAAATAAAGTAGCCCTATGTTCGGATCTGACAATACCATACCATAATCAAAAGGTACAACGGCCCGAGCGACCAGACTTAACATAAATGTAGCCACTGGAGCCATTCTAAAAAGGGAGAAATTAGCACTACTTGGTGAAATAGGTTCTTTTAGAATCAATTTCAAACCATCTGCTAGAGGTTGTAACAATCCAAACGATCCCACTACATCAGGACCCTTTCGACGTTGCACAAAAGCCATTACTTTACGTTCAGCTAGCACTAAAAAGGCTACTCCTAGTAGAAGTGGTAGAATTATTCCAAGTATTTCAGCTGGAACAGCTATGTACATTTTCGATTTTCTATTCACTCATGATCTGGCCTGGTCGACCCAATCATGATATTGAAGGATGGGACCTTTTCTCAAAAAACTCCGGATCCCACGTTAGCCCCTACCTCCACACTATCTCCTCCCCCCGAAGAGGGCCCCGATAGCTTCTTGCATACGAAGAAGGTGGAGTCGCCTCCTTACCTCACCTTCCCTTTCGGCCCGAACGGCCGCTTCCATCTTTTCCTCCCAAGACCGCAAGCGGCCTTGAAAAAAGCGAAGCCGTCCGGCGCTTCTGTTGAGCTCCTCTCGGAGCTGGGCTATTGATAACCCCCTATAGGGGTTAGGCCCTTGCTCCGGCTCAGGGGCTGCCGGAGGGAAGTTGAGATCTGGAAGGAAAGGTATAGTTAGGTCTGAAAACGGACTATCAATCACATGCATTAAGATAGCAACTTGGATCCTTATCCTTAGCGGAATGTCTGTCATCAATGGAACTCCTAACTGACTGAGACCAATATTGAGCCTAGCTCTTCAAAAGGAGAAGGGAGCAAGCAAGCTATGAGAGAGCGGAATTATCCTGCTATGCTTTAGAGTCCCAATCAAGATCAGGAAGGACTCTTTG